GTCCTTGTAGCTTATACAAAGCATGGCACTGAAGATGCCAAGATGGCTGCCACAAACACCCAAGGACAAAAGACTTAGTCCTAACCTTACTGTTGGTTGTTGCTAGATTTATACATGCAAGTATCCGCAGTCCAGTGCATATGCCCTAGGCACCCTAACCTTAGGTCAATAGGAGCAGGTATCAGGCACACACCTTCTAACCGTGGCCCAAGACGCCTAGCAATTGCCACACCCCCACGGGCATTCAGCAGTAGTTAATATTAAGCAATGAGTGTAAACTTGACTTAGTCATGGCAATCTTAAGGGTCGGTAAATCCTGTGCCAGCCACCGCGGTCATACAGGAGACCCAAATTAACATTATAACGGCGTAAAGAGTGGTCACATGCTATCCAAGTAACTAAGATTAAAAAGCAACTGAGTCGTCACAAGCACAAGATGCGTACAAGGCCTCTATTCAAAGAAGATCTTAGACTAACGATTAATTGAAGCCACGAAAGCCAGGACCCAAACTGGGATTAGATACCCCACTATGCCTGGCCCTAAATCTTGATGCTCGATCTAACCGGAGCATCCGCCCGAGAACTACGAGCACAAACGCTTAAAACTCTAAGGACTTGGCGGTGCTCCAAACCCACCTAGAGGAGCCTGTTCTGTAATCGATGATCCACGATATACCTGACCATCCCTTGCCCACCACAGCCTATATACCGCCGTCTCCAGCCCACCCTCCATGAAGGCCCAACAGTGGACGCAATAGCCATACCACGCTAGTAAGACAGGTCAAGGTATAGCCTATGGGATGGAAGTAATGGGCTACATTTTCTAGACTAGAACACAACGGCAAAGGCACATGAAATTGTACCTAGAAGGCGGATTTAGCAGTAAAGCGGGAATAGCGAGCCCTCTTTAAGCCGGCCCTGGAGTGCGTACATACCGCCCGTCACCCTCCTCAAAAGCGACCCCACAACCCCATAAATAATAAGCTTCTCAGCCAAAGAGGAGGTAAGTCGTAACAAGGTAAGTGTACCGGAAGGTGCACTTAGGACACCAAGACGTAGCTTAAACAAAAGCATTCAGCTTACACCTGAAAAATGTCTGCTTACACCAGATCGTCTTGATGCCAAACTCTAGCCCAAAACACATGACACAGAATAACAAAGCTACTTACAACACCTAACCAAAGCATTTGCTAGTCCCAGTATAGGCGATAGAAAAGACACCATTGGCGCGATAGAGACCACGTACCGTAAGGGAAAGATGAAATAGAAGTGAAAAACCTAAGCTATAAACAGCAAAGATCAACCCTTGTACCTTTTGCATCATGGTCTAGCAAGAAAAACCAAGCAAAATGAATTGAAGTTTGCCATCCCGAAACCCAAGCGAGCTACCTACGAGCAGCTATCCTGAGCGAACCCGTCTCTGTTGCAAAAGAGTGGGACGACTTGTTGGTAGAGGTGAAAAGCCAACCGAGCTGGGTGATAGCTGGTTGCCTGTGAAACGAATCTAAGTTCACTCTTAATTCTTCTCCAAGGAAACCCAGAACCCCAATGAAGCGAATTAAGGGCTATTTAAAGGAGGTACAGCTCCTTTAAAAAAGAAAACAATCTCCACGAGCGGATAAATAACCACCCCAAACAAACACCTGTGGGCCCTCAAGCAGCCATCAACAAAGAGTGCGTTAAAGCTCAGCACCCAAAAATATCAAACCCATATGAATCCCTCCCCACTAACAGGCTAACCTATAGTCCAATAGGAGAATTAATGCTAGAATGAGTAACCAGGGCTTCCCCCTCTTCGACGCAAGCTTACATCTGTACATTATTAACAAGCACCCAATATACGACAAATCCAACAAGCAGAGTATTAACCACCTTGTTAACCCGACAGAGGAGCGTCCATTAAGAAAGATTAAAACCTGTAAAAGGAACTAGGCAAACCGTCAGGGCCCGACTGTTTACCAAAAACATAGCCTTCAGCAAACCAATAGACAAGTATTGAAGGTGATGCCTGCCCGGTGACATAGTTCAACGGCCGCGGTATCCTAACCGTGCAAAGGTAGCGCAATCAATTGTCCCGTAAATCGGGACCTGTATGAATGGCTAAACGAGGTCTTAACTGTCTCTTACAGGCAATCGGTGAAATTGATCTCCCTGTACAAAAGCAGGGATAAACCCACAAGACGAGAAGACCCTGTGGAACTTCAAAATCAGCAGCCACCCCGAATTACATACCAACCCACCCGGGCTCACTTATCCCACGGGCGCTTGGCCTGCAATTTTTCGGTTGGGGCGACCTTGGAGCAAAACAGAACCTCCAAATCTTAGACCTTACATCTAGACCAAGAGCAACCTCTCGACGTGCTAATAGCAACCAGATCCAATATAATTGATCAATGGACCAAGCTACCCCAGGGATAACAGCGCAATCTCCTCCAAGAGTCCATATCGACGAGGAGGTTTACGACCTCGATGTTGGATCAGGACATCCTAGTGGTGCAGCCGCTACTAAGGGTTCGTTTGTTCAACGATTAACAGTCCTACGTGATCTGAGTTCAGACCGGAGCAATCCAGGTCGGTTTCTATCTGTGATGAGCTCTTCCCAGTACGAAAGGATAGGAAAAGCAAGGCCAATACTACAGGCAAGCCTTCGCCTTAAGTAATGAAGTCAACTAAATTACGAAAGGCTATCACCCCCCCCCCCGTCCTAGAAAAGGACTAGCTAGCGTGGCAGAGCTCGGCAAATGCAAAAGGCTTAAGTCCTTTAATTCAGAGGTTCAAATCCTCTCCCTAGCTTTACTCAACCACCATGACCAAATACCCCCTACTAATCAACCTAATTATAGCCCTCTCCTACGCACTGCCCATCTTAATCGCAGTAGCTTTCCTCACACTAGTAGAACGCAAAATTCTAGGCTACATACAAAGCCGAAAGGGCCCAAACATTGTAGGCCCATTCGGACTCCTCCAACCACTGGCCGATGGAGTGAAACTATTTATCAAAGAACCAATCCGTCCATCCACATCCTCCCCAATCCTATTCATTACCACCCCCATGCTGGCTCTCCTCCTCGCACTCTCAATTTGAGCCCCACTTCCTCTGCCATTCCCACTTGCAGACCTCAACCTGGGCCTACTATTCCTACTAGCCATGTCCAGCCTAGCAGTCTACTCCATCCTGTGATCCGGCTGAGCCTCCAACTCAAAATACGCACTAATCGGCGCCCTACGCGCAGTAGCACAGACCATTTCCTACGAGGTCACCCTGGCAATCATCCTACTATCTATCATCTTACTAACCGGCAACTACACCCTTGGAGCACTGGCAACCGCCCAAGAACCCCTTTACCTAATTTTCTCCTGCTGACCACTGGCCATGATATGATACGTATCAACACTAGCTGAAACAAACCGCGCCCCATTCGACCTAACAGAGGGAGAATCCGAACTAGTCTCTGGCTTCAACGTAGAATATGCAGCAGGCCCATTCGCCCTCTTCTTCATGGCCGAATACGCCAACATCATACTAATAAACACACTCACCGCTATCCTGTTCTTCAACCCAAGCATGTTCGACCTGCCCCAGGAACTATTCCCACTAGTACTAGCCACAAAAACCCTGCTTCTATCAGCAGGGTTCCTATGAATCCGCGCCTCCTACCCACGATTCCGATACGACCAACTGATGCACCTCTTATGGAAAAACTTCCTACCACTTACACTAGCCCTGTGCCTCTGACATGCTAGCATGCCAATCTCCTACGCAGGGCTACCGCCATACCTAAGGCCCTAAAGGAAATGTGCCTGAACGTCCAAGGGTCACTATGATAAAGTGAACATAGAGGTGCACCAATCCTCTCATTTCCTTCGCCTTAGAAAAGCAGGAATCGAACCCGCACTAGAGAGATCAAAACCCTCTATACTCCCTTTATATTATTTTCTAGTAGGGTCAGCTAAACAAGCTATCGGGCCCATACCCCGAAAATGATGGTTTAACCCCTTCCCCTGCTAATGACCCCCCAAGCAAAACTAGTATTCACAACCAGCCTACTGCTAGGCACAACCATCACAATCTCAAGCAACCACTGAATCACAGCCTGAGCCGGGCTAGAAATCAATACCCTCGCTATCCTCCCCCTAATCTCAAAGTCCCATCACCCTCGAGCCATCGAAGCCGCAACCAAGTACTTTCTAACCCAAGCAGCCGCATCTGCTCTGGTGCTGTTCTCTAGCATGACCAACGCATGATATACAGGACAATGAGATATCACCCAACTAACTCACCCAACATCATGCCTACTCCTAACCTCGGCCATCGCGATAAAACTTGGACTAGCTCCCTTCCACTTCTGATTCCCCGAAGTACTCCAAGGCTCCCCTCTCACCACCGGCCTCCTTCTTTCCACAGTCATAAAATTCCCACCAATCACCCTGCTCTTCATGACATCCCACTCACTAAACCACACCCTCCTTACAGGCATAGCCATCCTCTCAACAGCCTTAGGAGGCTGAATAGGACTAAACCAGACACAGGTACGGAAAATCCTGGCATTCTCCTCTATCTCCCACTTAGGATGAATAGCCATCATTATCTCCTATGCCCCCAAACTCACCCTACTAAACTTCTACCTTTACGCCCTAATAACCACAGCCGTATTCCTAACCCTAAACTCAATCAAAACCCTAAAACTATCAACCCTGATAACCACCTGAACAAAAACCCCAGCATTAAGCGCAATATTCTTCCTAACACTACTCTCACTTGCAGGACTGCCCCCCTTAACAGGCTTCCTACCAAAATGACTCATCATCCAAGAGCTAACCAAACAAGACATGGCCATAGCAGCAACCATGATCTCTATCCTATCTTTGCTAAGCCTGTTTTTCTACCTTCGCCTAGCATACTGCGCTACAATCACACTCCCTCCCCACACCACAAACCACATGAAACGATGGCGCATTAACAACCGAACCAGCACCATAATCGCCATCCTGACCGTCTTATCGACCATGCTCCTCCCCATATCCCCTATAATCCCTCCCACCTTTTAAGAAACTTAGGATCACTTAAACCGAAGGCCTTCAAAGCCTTAAACAAGAGTTAAACCCTCTTAGTTTCTGATAAGACCCGCAGGATACTACCCTGCATCTCCTGAATGCAACCCAGGCACTTTAATTAAGCTAGGACCTTGCCCGTCTCCCTAGACAGATGGGCTTCGATCCCATAAAAGTATAGTTAACAGCTATATGCCCCAACCAACAGGCTTCTGCCTACAGGCCCCGACGCAGATCAATGCGCATCAATGAGCTTGCAACTCACCATGAATTTCACTACAGAGCCGATAAGAAGAGGAATCGAACCTCTGTAAAAAGGACTACAGCCTAACGCTTATTCACTCAGCCATCTTACCCGTGACATTCACCAACCGATGATTATTCTCAACCAACCACAAAGACATTGGTACCCTATACTTAATCTTCGGCGCATGAGCCGGAATGGTAGGTACCGCCCTAAGCCTTCTCATCCGGGCAGAACTAGGACAACCAGGCGCCCTCCTGGGAGACGACCAAGTCTACAATGTAATCGTCACAGCCCACGCCTTCGTAATAATCTTCTTCATAGTCATGCCAATCATAATCGGGGGATTCGGAAACTGACTAGTCCCACTAATAATCGGAGCTCCCGACATAGCATTCCCACGAATAAACAACATAAGCTTCTGACTCCTCCCCCCATCCTTCCTCCTTCTGCTAGCCTCCTCTACGGTAGAAGCAGGGGCGGGAACCGGCTGAACCGTATACCCTCCCCTAGCCGGTAACCTAGCCCACGCAGGGGCCTCAGTTGACCTGGCTATCTTTTCCCTGCACCTAGCAGGAATTTCATCTATCCTAGGAGCAATCAACTTCATCACAACCGCAATCAACATAAAACCCCCAGCCCTCTCACAATATCAAACCCCCCTGTTTGTCTGATCCGTACTAATCACCGCAGTCCTACTCCTTCTATCCCTTCCAGTCCTCGCCGCAGGTATTACAATGCTACTAACAGACCGCAACCTAAACACCACCTTCTTTGACCCCGCAGGAGGAGGAGACCCAGTGCTTTACCAACACCTCTTCTGATTCTTCGGCCACCCAGAAGTATACATCCTAATCCTCCCAGGATTCGGAATTATTTCACACGTCGTAGCCTACTACGCAGGGAAAAAAGAACCATTCGGCTACATAGGAATAGTATGAGCCATGCTCTCCATCGGATTCCTGGGCTTCATCGTATGAGCCCACCACATGTTCACAGTAGGAATGGACGTAGACACCCGAGCATACTTCACATCCGCCACAATAATCATTGCAATCCCCACCGGCATTAAAGTGTTCAGCTGACTAGCAACCCTGCACGGAGGAATTATCAAATGAGATCCCCCTATACTATGAGCACTAGGATTTATCTTCCTATTTACTATTGGAGGATTAACAGGCATCATCCTAGCAAACTCTTCCCTAGACATTGCCTTACACGACACCTACTATGTAGTCGCCCATTTCCACTACGTCCTATCAATAGGAGCAGTATTTGCGATCATAGCAGGTTTTACGCACTGATTCCCGCTATTCACCGGATACACACTCCACTCCACATGAGCCAAAATCCACTTCGGAGTAATATTCGTGGGTGTTAACCTCACCTTCTTCCCACAACACTTCCTAGGGCTAGCAGGCATGCCACGACGTTACTCAGACTACCCGGACGCCTACACACTATGAAACACTATCTCCTCCGTAGGCTCACTAATCTCCCTAACAGCCGTAATCATTCTAGTGTTCATCATTTGAGAAGCCCTTGCATCCAAACGCAAAGCCCTACAACCAGAACTGACAAGCACAAACGTCGAATGAATCCACGGCTGCCCCCCTCCATTCCACACTTTCGAAGAACCTGCCTTCGTCCAGGTACAAGAAAGGAAGGAGTCGAACCCCCATATGTTGGTTTCAAGCCAACCGCATAAACCACTTATGCTTCTTTCTCATAGGAGATGTTAGTAAAACAATTACATAGCCTTGTCAAGGCTAAATTACAGGTGAAACCCCCGTACATCTCAACTCTCAAACATGGCCAACTACATACAATTCGGTTTTCAAGACGCTTCCTCACCTATTATAGAAGAACTCCTACAATTCCACGACCATGCCCTAATGGTCGCCCTAGCCATCTGCAGCCTAGTGCTCTATCTCCTAACCACCATACTCACACAAAAACTATCATCAAGCACAGTCGACGCACAGGCAATCGAACTGATCTGGACAATCCTTCCAGCTGCCGTATTAGTCGCTCTCGCCCTCCCATCACTACGAATCCTATACATAATAGACGAAATCAATCAACCAGACCTCACCCTAAAAGCCATCGGACACCAATGGTACTGATCCTATGAATACACCGACCTCAAAGACCTCACATTCGACTCATACATAACACCCACAACAGAGCTTCCACTAGGCCACTTCCGACTACTAGAGGTAGACCACCGAGTGATTGTTCCAACGGAATCTACTATCCGAGTCATCGTCACCGCTGACGACGTCCTACACTCATGGGCAGTCCCCAGCCTAGGTGTAAAAACCGACGCAATCCCCGGGCGCCTAAATCAAACCTCATTCTCAACCCCACGGCCCGGTGTATACTACGGCCAATGCTCAGAAATCTGCGGAGCAAACCACAGCTTCATGCCTATCGTAGTAGAAGCCGTCCCACTCGCTAGCTTCGAAAGCTGATCCTCCCTACAATCATCTTAACATTAAGAAGCTATGTAACAGCACTAGCCTTTTAAGCTAGAGAAAGAGGGCTTCACCCCCTCCTTAATGGTATGCCACAACTAAACCCAAACCCCTGACTTTTTATCATGATCACCACCTGACTTACATTCTCTTTCATCATCCAACCTAAGTTGCTAGCCTTCCTAACCACAAACCCCCCATCCGACAAAACCCCAACAACCTACAACACCACCCCCTGAACCTGACCATGAACCTAAGCTTCTTTGACCAGTTCTCAAGTCCCTCCCTCCTAGGAATCCCCTTAATCTTCATCTCCCTGACATTCCCAGCCCTACTTTTACCATCCCCCGACAACCGATGAATCGCTAGCCGAGTTACAACTCTCCAGCTATGGGGCATCAACCTAATCACAAAACAACTAATATCCCCACTAAATAAAAAAGGACACAAATGAGCACTAATCCTAACCTCACTAATAATCTTCCTCCTGCTAATCAACCTTCTAGGCTTACTGCCCTACACATTCACCCCAACCACCCAACTATCCATAAACCTAGCCCTGGCCTTCCCACTATGACTCGCCACCCTCATCACAGGCCTACGAAACCAGCCTTCCGTTTCCCTAGGGCACCTCCTGCCAGAAGGGACCCCAACCCCACTAATCCCTGCACTCATCCTAATCGAAACCACAAGCCTCCTTATCCGTCCTCTAGCACTAGGTGTGCGCCTAACAGCCAATCTCACAGCAGGCCACCTACTCATCCAACTCATCTCCACAGCCACAGTAGCTCTCTTTACAACAATACCTCTAGTCTCTCTCCTCACCTTTCTAGTCTTATTCCTACTCACAATCCTAGAGATCGCCGTAGCTATAATCCAAGCCTACGTTTTCGTGCTCCTACTAACCCTATACCTACAAGAAAACATCTAACTCATCAAATGGCTCACCAAGCACACTCTTATCACATAGTAGATCCAAGCCCATGACCTATTTTCGGGGCAGCCGCTGCCCTCCTTACTACCTCCGGCCTCACCATATGATTCCACTACAACACCCCCTACCTCCTAGCCATTGGTCTCCTGTCCACTCTCCTAGTGATATTCCAATGATGACGGGACATCGTACGAGAGAGCACGTTCCAAGGTCACCACACCCCAACCGTCCAGAAAGGCCTACGCTACGGAATAGTCCTATTTATCACATCCGAAGCCTTCTTCTTCCTGGGATTCTTCTGGGCCTTCTTCCACTCAAGCCTAGCCCCCACCCCAGAACTAGGAGGACAATGACCACCCGTAGGAATCAAACCCCTAGACCCCATAGAAGTACCACTCCTAAACACCGCCATCTTACTAGCCTCAGGGGTCACCGTCACATGAGCCCACCACAGCATCACAGAAGCGCGCCGAAAACAAGCAATCTTCGCCCTCACCCTCACAATCTTACTAGGCTTCTACTTCACTGGCCTCCAAGGCATAGAATACTATGAAGCCCCATTCTCCATTGCAGACAGCGTCTACGGCTCAACCTTCTTCGTTGCCACCGGGTTCCACGGTCTCCACGTAATCATCGGCTCCACATTCCTGCTAGTATGCCTCCTACGACTAATCAAATACCACTTCACATCAAACCACCACTTCGGCTTCGAAGCAGCTGCCTGATATTGACACTTCGTAGATGTCGTCTGACTATTCCTCTACACAACCATCTACTGATGAGGATCATACTCTTCTAGTATATTCATTACAATCGACTTCCAATCCTTAAAATCTGGTGCAACCCCAGAGAAGAGTAATGAACATAATCACATTCATAATCATACTATCCCTCACCCTAAGTCTCGCCCTAACCGCACTAAACTTCTGAATTGCCCAAATAAACCCAGACTCAGAAAAACTATCACCCTACGAGTGCGGCTTCGACCCACTCGGCTCCGCCCGGCTGCCCTTCTCAATCCGATTCTTCCTAGTAGCTATCTTGTTTCTCCTATTCGACCTAGAAATCGCCCTCCTACTCCCCCTCCCATGAGCCACCCAACTCCAAGACCCTACCACCACACTAATCTGAGCCTCCGTACTAATCCTTCTCCTCACCCTAGGTCTAGTGTACGAGTGAGTCCAAGGAGGTCTGGAATGAGCAGAATAAGAAAGTTAGTCTAACCAAGACAGTTGATTTCGGCTCAACAGATTATAGTTCACACCCTATAACTTTCTTAATGACCCTACTCCACCTAAGCTTCTACGCAGCCTTCGCTCTAAGCAGCCTAGGCTTAGCCTTCCACCGAACTCACCTAATCTCGGCCCTACTTTGCCTGGAGAGCATAATGCTATCTATGTACATCGCCCTGTCAATATGGCCCATCCAAACACAAACATCATCTCCCACCCTCCTGCCCATCCTCATACTCACCTTCTCTGCCTGCGAAGCAGGCACAGGACTTGCCCTCCTCGTAGCCTCTACTCGCACTCACGGTTCCGACCACCTCCACAACTTCAACTTACTCCAATGCTAAAAATCATTATTCCATCTATCATACTCCTCCCACTAACCTTCCTTTCCCCCCGCAAACACCTATGAACTAATACCACATTACATAGCCTACTAATTGCCACTGTTAGCCTACAATGACTAGTACCAACATACTACCCTAACAAAGGCCTATCCCCTTGAACCGCCATCGATCAAATCTCTTCCCCCCTACTAGTCCTATCTTGCTGACTACTCCCCCTCATGCTCATAGCAAGCCAAGGCCACCTAGAACAAGAACCCACAATCCGCAAACGAATCTTTATCACAACAGTAGCCCTAACCCAACCGTTCATTCTTCTAGCCTTCTCAGCCTCAGAATTAATACTCTTCTACATCGCATTCGAAGCCACCCTGATCCCCACCCTAATCCTCATCACCCGATGAGGCAGCCAGCCAGAACGCTTAAATGCCGGTGTCTATCTGCTATTCTACACACTCGCCAGCTCACTACCCCTGCTAATTGCCATCCTCCACCTACACAACCAAATCGGCACCCTATATTTCCCAATACTAAAACTCTCACACCCAACAACAACCACCTCCTGATCAAGCCTGGTAGCCAGTTCAGCTCTACTCATCGCCTTCATAGTTAAAGCCCCCCTATACGGCCTCCACCTATGACTCCCCAAAGCCCACGTAGAAGCTCCAATCGCCGGCTCCATGCTTCTAGCCGCCCTTCTACTAAAACTTGGAGGCTACGGCATCATACGATTTACAGCCCTAGTAAACCCAACACTAAACAACTTACACTACCCATTCATCACCCTGGCTCTATGAGGTGCACTAATGACCAGCGCTATCTGCCTACGACAAATCGACCTAAAGTCCCTAATCGCTTACTCCTCAGTCAGCCACATAGGACTGGTCATCGCTGCAACAATAATCCAAACCCAATGAGCATTCTCAGGGGCAATAATCTTAATAATCGCACATGGATTGACCTCCTCAATACTATTCTGCTTAGCCAACACCAATTACGAACGAACACACAGCCGAATCCTCCTACTAACCCGAGGCCTCCAACCCATCCTACCTCTCATAGCCACCTGATGACTACTAGCTAACCTAACAAACATGGCACTCCCCCCAACAATCAACCTCATAGCAGAACTAACCATCGTAGTCGCACTATTCAACTGATCATCACCAACAATCCTCCTAACAGGGGCCACAATACTACTAACCGCCTCATACACCCTGTACATGCTAATAACAACACAACGAGGAACACTCCCACCCCACATCACATCCATCCAAAACTCCTCTACACGAGAACACCTCCTCATAGCCCTACACATGATCCCAATAATTCTCCTCATCTTCAAGCCCGATCTTATCTCCGGAGTCCCAATATGCAGGCATAGTTTCAACCAAAACGCTAGACTGTGATTCTAGAGATAGAAGTTAAAACCTTCTTGCCCGCCGAGGGAGGGTTTAACCAACAAGAACTGCTAACTCTTGCATCTGAGTATAAAACCTCAGCCCCCTTACTTTCAAAGGATAATAGTAATCCAATGGTCTTAGGAGCCACTCATCTTGGTGCAAATCCAAGTGAAAGTAATGGATCTATCCTTAATCCTGATCGCTTCCATGCTATTAACCCTAGCTACCCTGTCCTCTCCCATCTTCTTCCCCCTCCTATCCCACAACCTCAAAAATACCCCAACCATCATCACAAAAACGGTAAAAACCTCTTTCATAATCAGCCTGATCCCAATAACTATCCACATCTACTCAGGGACAGAATGTCTCCTAACCCTATGGGAATGAAAATTCATCATAAACTTCAAAATTCCCATCAGCCTAAAAATAGACTTCTACTCCCTTACATTCTTTCCAATTGCCCTATTCGTGTCATGATCCATCCTACAATTCGCAACATGATACATAGCCTCTGACCCCTACATCACAAAATTCTTCACATACCTCCTACTCTTCCTTATCGCCATACTCACCCTAATCATCGCCAACAACCTATTCGTACTGTTCATTGGCTGAGAAGGAGTAGGCATCATATCCTTCCTCCTAATCAGCTGATGACACGGCCGAGCGGAAGCCAACACCGCCGCCCTCCAAGCTGTACTTTACAACCGAGTCGGAGACGTTGGCCTCATTCTCTGCATAGCCTGACTAGCCTACACCACAAACACCTGAGAGATCCAACAACTCGCCTCCCCACAACAAACCCCAACCCTTCCCCTTCTAGGCCTCATCCTAGCCGCAACAGGCAAGTCCGCCCAATTTGGACTTCATCCTTGACTTCCAGCCGCCATAGAAGGCCCAACCCCTGTATCCGCGCTACTCCACTCCAGCACCATAGTAGTCGCCGGAATCTTCCTCCTCATCCGAACCCACCCACTATTCAATAATAACCAAACAGCCCTAACCCTATGCCTCTGCCTCGGCGCCCTCTCCACCCTATTCGCAGCCACATGCGCCCTGACACAAAACGACATCAAAAAAATCATCGCCTTCTCCACCTCAAGCCAACTAGGCCTGATAATAGTAACAATCGGACTAAACCTCCCACAGCTAGCCTTCCTACACATCTCAACCCACGCATTCTTCAAAGCCATGCTATTCCTATGCTCAGGCTCTATCATTCACAGCTTAAACGGAGAACAAGACATCCGAAAAATAGGCGGCCTACAAAAAATATTACCAACAACCACCTCCTGCCTAACTATCGGCAACCTGGCCCTAATAGGAACCCCATTCCTTGCAGGCTTCTACTCAAAAGACCAAATCATCGAAAGCTTAAACACCTCATACCTAAACACCTGAGCCCTAACCCTAACCCTATTAGCCACCTCCTTTACCGCAGTCTACACAATCCGCATAACCATACTAGTACAAGCCGGATCCGTACGAATTCCCCCACTCACACCAATAAACGAAAACAACCCTCTAGTAACCTCCCCAATCACCCGACTCGCTTTAGGAAGCATTACAGCAGGGTTCCTCATCACCTCATACATCCCCCCATCAAACACTCCCCCCATAACCATACCCACCTCAATCAAGATCACGGCACTAGTTGTCACAGCCTTAGGAATCGCTATCGCACTAGAACTGTCAAAAATAACCCAAACCCTTATCCTCACAAAACAAACCCCACTATACAATTTCTCCATCTCCCTAGGATATTTCAACCCCCTGACACATCGATTCAGCATAACAAACCTCCTAGCTGGAGGACAAAACATTGCTTCACACCTAATAGACCTCTCCTGACTCAAATTCCTCGGCCCAGAAGGACTAGCCAGCTCACAGCTAACAATAACCAAAATCAGCACCTCTCTACACTCCGGCCTAATCAAAGCCTACTTAGGAACCTTTGCCCTGTCCATCCTCATCCTCCTCACATCCATACACAGAACCCATTAATGGCACTCAATCTTCGCAAAAACCACCCCCTAATAAAAATCATCAACGACTCCTTAGTCGACCTCCCGACACCATCCAACATCTCAACCTGATGAAACTTCGGTTCCCTCTTGGGCATCTGCCTGATCACACAAATCATTACAGGCCTATTACTAGCCATACACTACACAGCAGATACCAGCCTAGCCTTTGAATCTGTCGCCCACACATGCCGAAACGTACAGTTTGGCTGACTAATCCGCAACCTACATGCAAACGGGGCTTCACTCTTCTTCATCTGCATCTACATCCACATCGGCCGAGGATTTTACTACGGCTCCTACCTGAATAAAGAGACATGAAACGTTGGAGTCGTACTCCTATTAGCCCTCATAGCCACCGCCTTTGTAGGCTACGTCCTGCCCTGAGGCCAAATATCATTCTGAGGCGCTACGGTAATCACAAACCTGTTCTCAGCAATCCCATACATCGGACAAACCTTGGTAGAATGACTATGGGGCGGATTCTCAGTAGACAACCCCACCCTAACTCGATTCTTCGCCATCCACTTCCTCCTACCATTCCTCATTGTAGGCCTAACACTAGTCCATCTCACCTTCCTCCACGAAACAGGATCAAACAACCCCCTAGGAATCCCCTCAGACTGCGATAAAATTCCATTCCACCCCTACTACACCATCAAAGACATCCTAGGCTTCGCACTAATACTCGTCCTCTTAGTCTCCCTGGCCCTATTCGCCCCAAACCTCCTAGGAGACCCAGAAAACTTCACACCCGCCAACCCCCTAGCGACGCCACCCCACATCAAACCCGAATGATACTTCCTATTCGCCTATGCTATTCTACGATCCATCCCAAACAAATTAGGCGGCGTACTCGCCCTGGCCGCCTCCGTCCTAGTACTATTCCTCATACCACTATTACACACATCAAAACTACGCTCAATAACTTTCCGCCCTCTATCACAAATCCTATTTTGAGCCCTAGTAACCAACCTCCTAATTCTCACCTGAGTCGGCAGCCAACCAGTCGAACATCCCTTCATCATCATTGGACAACTAGCCTCAATTTCCTACTTCACTATCATCCTAATCCTCTTCCCCCTTGTCTCTATCCTAGAAAACAAATTACTCAAACTATAAACAACTCTAATAGTTTATGAAAACATTGGTCTTGTAAGCCAAAGATTGAAGATTACACCCCTTCTTAGAGTTGCAGGCAGCACATAAGGGCCCCCCCCCTTCCCCCCCACTAGGCCTTTTCTATATATTCTTAAGCCATGTGGTACTTTGCATTACAGTTATATACCCCATCAGACATTAGGTCAATGTAGGATATTCCACTTAATTCCCAACCTCTCTTCCAACCCAATCCCAAACATTTCGCCCCATGAGATAATGTTCCGGGCACTGATCCACCCCCCCCCCCCACCACACCGTACCCATTACCCAAGTGACTTCCCCCTAGCATACACAGGCGTTACATGAGATCGACCTCGATTGATCGTGCTTAATCTCTTGTCCCTAGTACACGGATAATGTCCCAGTACTCCTTTGCATTCTCCCAGTCATGACATTCGCCCACCTCCTAAAACATATCCCTGTCCAACAGCTTTCAAGCGCTCCCAAGCCAGAGAACCTGGTTATCTATTAATCGTGATCCTCACGAGAACCGAGCTACTCAACGTCTGTTATGCTTTAGGTTATTGTCTTCAGGGGCATACTTTCCCTCTTACCCTCGAGGCCCAACTTGCTCTTTTGCGCCACCCGTGGTAACTTCAGGTCCATACCTATCACCCTCCTATTCCCTTGCTCTTCACAGATACAAGTGCTGGGGATGAACACTCCTCCCTATATCTCGTTATCGCGGCATTTCCCTTCTTTTGTTCTTTGTTTCTTTTAGGGGTCCTTTCAATAAACCCTTCCAGTGCGTAGCAGGAGTTATCTTCCTCTTGACATGTCCATCACATGACTACCGAACTGTGTACCGGCCCAGCGCCCATAGTGTCATGGTTGAAGGATAAGGTCGTCTCAAACTTGACACTGATGCACTTTGACCCCATTCATGGCCCTCGCGCTTTATCGCCTCATAGGCACTGAATAGTGTAATGGTCTCCGGACATAGACTATTTATCTTCACCTTCCTGGGACTTCCAGCTAAACCCTTATTTTCCATTGCTTTTTTTATCTTGACAATTTTTTTCATTCGTTTAAACAAAAAACTAACTAAATTTCCCTACAATCGTACAAACCCATCCACCATCCATCCATCCGTGTCATTTTTTTTAATCTTTCACACAACTTTAGCTGACTTAGCCCTACCCTTTCCTTTTTCCGCCCGCCGCCCTCAAAGAGAAAGGAATTCAACCTTCATCACCAACTCCCAAAGCTGGCATTTTGATTAAACTACTCTTTGAACCCCCTAAACAGCCCGAATTGCTCCCCGAGACAACCCCCGCACAAGCTCCAGAACCACAAACAGAGTCAACAACAACCCTCACCCACCAATCAGAAACAGACCCGCACCCCATGAATAAAACACCGCCACACCACCAAAATCCAACCGTGCCAGACCTAAACCACCATTATTAACTGTACCCACACTCACCAGAACCTCATAAACCCCACTTAAAACAACCCCCACTACCAACACTAAACCCATCCCAAGACCGTACCCAACCACACCTCAATCCCCCCAAGCCTCTGGATAAGGGTCCGCCGCTAACGACACCGAATAAACGAACACCACCAGCATCCCCCCCAAATAAACCATAACCAGCACTAAAGACACAAACGACACCCCCAAGCTCACCAACCATCCACACCCAGCGATAGATGCCACAACCAACCCAACCACCCCATAATACGGGGAAGGATTAGACGAAACCGCCAATCCCCCCAAAACGAACAATAGACCAAAAAATAAAACAAATTTCATCATAAGTTCCCGCCCGGCCTCTCTCCGAGATCTAAAGCCTGAAAAGCTGTCGTTACAGAATTTTAACTACAGGAACATTCCCCCCCCCCCTTCCCCCCCGCACTTATTTTCTAGTGCAGCCTAGGCTATGTATTACTTCGCATTACAATTATATACCCCATCAGACATTAGGTCAATGTAGGATATTCCACTTAATTCCCAACCTCTCTTCCAACCCAATCCCAAACATTTCGCCCCATGAGATAATGTTCCGGGCACTGATCCACCCCCCCCCCCCACCACACCGTACCCATTACCCAAGTGACTTCCCCCTAGCATACACAGGCGTTACATGAGATCGACCTCGATTGATCGTGCTTAATCTCTTGTCCCTAGTACACGGATAATGTCCCAGTACTCCTTTGCATTCTCCCAGTCATGACATTCGCCCACCTCCTAAAACATATCCCTGTCCAACAGCTTTCAAGCGCTCCCAAGCCAGAGAACCTGGTTATCTATTAATCGTGATCCTCACGAGAACCGAGCTACTCAACGTCTGTTATGCTTTAGGTTATTGTCTTCAGGGGCATACTTTCCCTCTTACCCTCGAGGCCCAACTTGCTCTTTTGCGCCACCCGTGGTAACTTCAGGTCCATACCTATCACCCTCCTATTCCCTTGCTCTTCACAGATACAAGTGCTGGGGATGAACACTCCTCCCTATATCTCGTTATCGCGGCATTTCCCTTCTTTTGTTCTTTGTTTCTTTTAGGGGTCCTTTCAATAAACCCTTCCAGTGCGTAGCAGGAGTTATCTTCCTCTTGACATGTCCATCACATGACTACCGAACTGTGTACCGGCCCAGCGCCCATAGTGTCATGGTTGAAGGATAAGGTCGTCTCAAACTTGACACTGATGCACTTTGACCCCATTCATGGCCCTCGCGCTTTATCGCCTCATAGGCACTGAATAGTGTAATGGTCTCCGGACATAGACTATTTATCTTCACCTTCCTGGGACTTCCAGCTAAACCCTTATTTTCCATTGCTTTTTTTATCTTGACAATTTTTTTCATTCGTTTAAACAAAAAACTAACTAAATTTCCCTACAATCGTACAAACCCATCCACCATCCATCCATCCGTGTCATTTTTTTTAATCTTTCACACAACTTTAGCTGACTTAGCCCTAACTATTCACCCCATACAAAAACGCAAACAAAAATACAAACCCATTCAAAAACACAC